TAGATCATTTCGGAATAGCCTATACATCACACATTCTGGATCAAGTAAAAACTCTGGGTTTTCAGCAAGCCACCGCTACATCCATTTCATTAGGAATTGATGATCTTTTAACAACACCTTCTAAGAGATGGTTAGTCCAAGATGCTGAACAACAAAGTTTGATTTTGGAAAAGCACCATCATTATGGGAATGTACACGCGGTAGAAAAATTACGTCAATCAATCGAGATATGGTATGCTACAAGTGAATATTTGAGACAAGAAATGAATCTTAATTTTAAGATGACTGATCCTTCAAATCCAGTCCATATAATGTCCTATTCTGGAGCTAGAGGAAATGCATCTCAGGTCCACCAATTAGTAGGTATGAGAGGGTTAATGTCAGATCCCCAAGGACAAATGATTGATTTACCCATTCAAAGCAATTTACGCGAAGGACTTTCTTTAACGGAATATACAATTTCCTGCTACGGAGCCCGCAAAGGAGTTGTGGATACTGCTGTACGAACGTCAGACGCTGGATACCTCACGCGTAGACTTGTTGAAGTAGTTCAACATATTGTTGTACGTAGAACGGATTGTGGAAGTATCCGAGGTATTTCCGTGAGTCTTCGAAAGGGGATGACGGAAAGAATTTTTATCCAAACGCTAATAGGTCGCGTATTAGCGAACGATGTATACCTAGGTCTACGATGCATTGCTACCAGAAATCAAGATATTGGGATTGGGCTTGTCAATCGATTCATGACCTCTCGGGCGCAGCCAATATATATTCGAACTCCCTTCACTTGCCGAAGTGCATCTTGGATCTGTCGATTATGTTATGGTCGGAGTCCCACTCATGGTGACCTGGTTGAATTGGGAGAAGCAGTAGGTATTATTGCGGGTCAATCCATTGGAGAACCAGGGACTCAACTAACATTAAGAACTTTTCATACCGGTGGAGTATTCACCGGTGGTACTGCAGAACATGTACGAGCTCCTTCTAATGGAAAAATCAAATTCAATGAGGATTTGGTTCATCCCACACGCACACGTCATGGACATCCTGCCTTTCTCTGCTATGTAGACCTATATGTGACTATTGAGAGTCAGGATATTATACATAGTGTGAATATTCCACCAAAAAGTTTTCTTTTGGTTCAAAATGATCAATATGTGGAATCAGAACAAGTGATTGCTGAGATTCGTGCTGGAACATCCACTTTCCATTTTAAAGAGAGGGTTCGAAAACATATTTATTCTGACTCAGAGGGAGAAATGCATTGGAGTACCGGTGTGTACCATGCACCTGAATATACACACGGTAATGTTCATTTCTTACCCAAAACAAGTCATTTATGGATCTTATCGGGGGGTCCGTGCAAATCCAGTCTAGTGCCTTTTTCACTCCACAAGGATCAAGATCAAATGAATGTTCAATCTCTTTCTGTCCAAGAGAGATCCATTTCTGACTTCTCGGTGAATAATAATCAAGTGAGACACAAATTGTTTGGCTCGGATCCCCTGGCGAGAAAAGGGCGAAGGATTTCTGATTATGCAGCAGGATCTGAGCGAGTCATATCCAATGGTGATGGGGATTTCATATATCCCGCCATTCTCCGAGAGAATTCTTATTTATTGGCGAAGAGGCGAAGAAATAGATTCATCATACCATTCCAATATGATCCGGAACGGGAGAAGGAATTAACGCCTCATTCTAGTACTAGTATCACGGTTGAAATACCCGCAAATGGTATTTTGCGTAGAAATAGTATTCTTGCTTATTTCGACGATCCACGATACAGAAGAAGCAGTTCGGGAATTACCAAATATGGCATCATAGAGGTCGATTCAATCGTCAAAAAAGAGGGTCTGATTGAGTATCGAAGACCAAAAGAATCTAGACCGAAATACCAAATGAAAGTAGATCGATTTTTTGTCATTCCCGAAGAAGTCCATATCTTGCCCGGGTCTTCATCCATAATGGTACGGAACAATAGTATCATTGGAGTAGATACACGAATTACGTTTAATACAAGAAGCCAAATAGGTGGATTGGTCCGAATAGAAAAAAAAAAAAAAAAGATTGAACTGAAAATCTTTTCTGGAGGTATCCATTTTCCTGGGGAAACAGATAAGATATCCCGACACATTGGCATCTTGATACCACCAGGAGCAAGAAAAAAAATGGATAAAGGATCAAAGGGGAAAAATTGGGAAGGGAAAAATTGGGTCTATGTCCAATGGATCACACCTATCAAGAAAAAATATTTTGTTTCAGTACGACCCGTAGTGACATATGAAATAGCTGATGGGATAAATCTAGTAACGCTTTTCCCTGGGGATATGTTACAGGAAAAGGATAATTTGCGACTCCAAGTTGTCAATTATATCCTTTATGGGGATGGCAAACCAATTCGAGGGATTTCCCATACAAGTATTCAATTGGTTCGTACTTGTTTAGTATTGAATTGGGACCAAGACAAAAAAGGTTCTATAGAAAAGGTTCAGGCTTCTTCTGCTGAAGTAAGGGCAAATGATCTGATTCGATATTTCATAAGAATTGATTTGGCGAAGTCTCCTATTTTGTATACCGGAAAGAGGAATGATAGGTCAGGTTCAGTGATTCCTGATACTGGGTCATATTGCGCCAATACCAATCTTTTTTCTTCCAAGGTGAAAATGAAATCACTTAGTCAACATCAAGGAACCGTTCGTACATTTCTTAATAGAAATAAAGAAGGCCAATCTCTTATAGTTTTTTCATCATCTAATTGTTCTCGCATCAATGTTTCGAAATATCACAATGTGACCAAAGAATCAATTAAAGAAAAAGAGGATACCCCGATTCCAATTCTTAATTTGTTGGGTCCCTTAGGTACAGTACCTAAAATTCATAATTTTTCCCCATCTTATCATTCAATAACTCATAATGAGATCTTGTTAAATAAATATTTAATACTGGATAATAATAATCCAAAACAGACTTTCCAACTACTTAAATATTATTTAGTGGATGAAAACGAGAGAATCTCTAATGCAAATCCATGCAGTGACATCATTTTGAATCTATTTGGTTCGTGCTTTCTCCCTCACGATTATTGTGAGGGGACATCCACAACCAGAATAATTAGCCTCGGACAGTTTATTTGTGAAAATGTATGTCTATCCAAACACGGAACACACATAAAATCTGGTCAAGTTATAATGGTTTATCTTGACTCTTTCATAATAAGATCAGCTAAACCCTATTTGGCGACCCGAGGAGCAACCGTTCATGGTGATTATGGAGAAATCTTTTACGAAGGAGATACATTAGTTACATTTATATATGAAAAATCGAGATCTGGTGATATAACTCACGGCCTTCCAAAAGTTGAACAAGTGTTAGAAGTTCGTTCGATTGATTCAATATCGATGAACCTAGAAAAAAGGGTTGAAGGTTGGAACGAACATATAACAGGAATTCTTGGAATTCCTTGGGGATTCCTGATTGGTGCTGAACTCACCATAGCGCAAAGTCGTATTTCTTTGGTTAATAAGATCCAAAAGGTTTATCGATCCCAGGGGGTACAGATTCATAATAAGCATATAGAGATTATTGTACGACAAATAACATCAAAAGTGTTGGTTTCAGAAGATGGAATGTCTAATGTTTTTTCACCCGGGGAACTAATCGGATTGTTGCGAGCAGAACGAGCAGGTCGTGCTTTGGAAGAGGCTATTTGTTACCGAGCCGTCTTATTGGGAATAACGAGAGCATCTCTGAATACTCAAAGTTTCATATCAGAAGCTAGTTTTCAGGAAACCGCTCGAGTTTTAGCAAAAGCCGCTCTCCGGGGTCGTATTGATTGGTTGAAAGGTCTGAAAGAGAATGTTGTTCTGGGGGGGATGATACCCGTTGGTACCGGATTCAAACGATTCGTTCACCGTTCAAGGGAATACAACAACATTCCTTTGGAAATACAAAAGAAGAATTTTTTCGGGGGGGAAATGAGAGATATTCTGTTCCACCACAGAGAATTATTTTGTTCTTGCATCCCAAAGCCGAAGAGTTTCCATAATACATCAGAACAACCATTCTATGCTATGGGATCTAATCCAATCTTTCATAAGAGCGGATTCATTATTAGCTAAGCTAATATAATGGTCATTTGTTAATAAAGAGAATATCGAAACCAAGGGCATATCATAATGAAGCTTGGACCGTGTATCAACGGTTAACCCCCGGTAGAAGGTTCCATTGGAACAATTAATTAGTTATTTCGGGGTACCTCGTCTCTTTTTTTTTTAGAGGAAGTGTGGGGATAAATGACAAGAAGATATTGGAACATCAATTTGGAAGAGATGATGGAAGCGGGGGTTCATTTTGGTCATGGTACTAGGAAATGGAATCCTAGAATGGCACCTTACATCTCTGCAAAGCGTAAAGGTATTCATATTACAAATCTTACGAGAACTGCTCGTTTTTTATCAGAAGCCTGTGATTTAGTTTTTGACGCAGCAAGTAGGGGAAAACACTTCCTAATAGTTGGTACGAAAGATAAGGCAGCTGATTCGGTAGCATCAGCTGCAATAAGGGCTCGGTGTCATTATGTCAATAAAAAATGGCTCGGTGGTATGTCAACGAATTGGTCCACTACGGAAACGAGGCTTCAGAAGTTCAGGGACTTGAGAGTGAGAGCCGAGATGGGGCAACTCAGTCGTCTCCCGAAACGGGATGCAGCAATATTGAAGAGACAATTATCTCACTTTCAAACATATCTGGGCGGTATCAAATATATGACGGGGTTACCCGATATTGTAATCATCATTGATCAGCAAGAAGAATATACGGCCCTTCGAGAATGCGTCACTTTGGGTATTCCAACTATTTGTTTAATCGATACAAATTGTGATCCAGATCTCGCAGATATTCCGATTCCAGCCAACGATGACGCTATAGCTTCCATCCGATTGATTCTTAACAAATTAGTATCCGCAATTTGTCAGGGACGTTCTAGCTATATAAGAAGTCGTTGATTAATAATAAGATAAGTCAATTACTTCGCTTCGGGAAACCCGGAGATTCATTGAATCGGTTATTCTTACTATTCCTGAATGTGAATGTGAAAAAGGAGATTTTCATTGCCGGGGATATATTACGTGATTAATTCATTAATTAATATCTGAAATATATGGTTAAGTTAAATTAGGTAGGAGAGTATAAATGGTTGAATCAAAATAATTCCTTCTTAAGTTCCATTTCTGTCAGAGGGTAATATGAATGTTCTACCATGTTCCATCAACACACTAAAGGGGTTATACGAGATATCCGGCGTGGAAGTAGGCCAACATTTCTATTGGCAAATAGGGGGTTTCCAAGTGCATGCCCAAGTACTTATAACTTCCTGGGTCGTAATTGCTATCTTATTAGGTTCAGCCGCTATAGCCGTTCGGAATCCACAAACTATCCCGACCGACGGTCAGAATTTTTTCGAATATGTTCTTGAATTCATTCGAGACGTGAGCAAAACTCAAATTGGAGAAGAAGAATATGGTCCTTGGGTTCCTTTTATTGGAACTCTGTTCCTATTTATTTTTGTTTCTAACTGGTCAGGTGCTCTTTTACCTTGGAGAATCATACAGTTACCTCATGGGGAGTTAGCTGCACCCACGAATGATATAAATACTACTGTTGCTTTAGCTTTACCCACGTCAGTGGCATATTTCTATGCAGGCCTTACTAAAAAGGGATTGGGTTATTTCGGTAAATATATTCAACCAACTCCAATACTTTTACCAATTAATGTCTTAGAAGATTTCACAAAACCTTTATCACTTAGTTTTCGACTTTTCGGGAATATATTGGCCGATGAATTAGTAGTTGTTGTTCTTGTTTCTTTAGTACCTTTAGTGATTCCTATACCTGTGATGTTCCTCGGATTATTCACAAGCGGTATTCAAGCTCTCATTTTTGCAACTTTAGCTGCGGCTTATATAGGTGAATCCATGGAAGGTCATCATTGAGTACAAATAAGAAATAAAATAATAAAAAAATGCTTTGAATTTCAAAATTCAAAGAGTCGCTTTTTCTTTTTGAATTGATTGAAATTCAAAATTAAGCCCATGAATCTTATTCCAATAAAATAATTAATTCATGGGTAGCTCAAGATACCCGCTTGGGGTATATAAATATATATTTATGATATGTATGATATAGAGTAGGAACAAAACAGGAAGATATATATGTACGATATTAATATTTATTATATTACGTATTACACTACGGAATTGTAAAAAAGGGGGGAGATTCCCAATTTTTCCTAAGATCCCCCTTTTGTCCTATTCATGTCATACATCGCCTTTATTTGCCCAGTCAATTACGACGATTCATAATTGGGATAATGTTATCCGTTTGGGACGCGCGACGAAACAACAAGAACTATGTTCTGCGGAACCGTTGCTATTTCATTCCATTCTATTCAACAATTGACCAAAATTGGAATTAAGAGGAATTGGGAGGAATTGGATCAATCAATCAAATCTTGATATGGGATGATTCGCTTTGATGAATCTCTTCGTTTGTATCCATGTGAGATAATGACAAAGACAAGAAAGAGTTAACGAATAAGATGAAAAATGAAGTAGGTTAGGTGGGCCGAGCTACATAGCCGTAGCTACATATTATATGTGAACTCCGGTGTGTGCTTAGAAGAATGATTCCAGGGTCCGATCCGATTCAATAGAAATAAGATGGCGATGGTTTACATTATGGAAGAAAACATGTATATGTGATAGTAGATATTCATATATATGGACTACCCATATATATTATATATGGACTACCCATCTATATTATTTCATTCCCCATCGACTTTATATTATATAGTATAGATATAGATTCCACTTTATTTATATGGATTACGATATATAAGCTCTTCCCTTTTTCGTCTGTGACTGTATATGTGGATTGAATATGAAGTTAAGCCTATGAATGCATATGGAGAAGATGAAGGAGGGAGGAATTGAAAGAATGGGTTCGGAACAAAGAAATAGAAGCACTAATATGGATTTTCAAAGACTTGGATAGTGAATAAAAACGAGATATTGAAGTAGTTCTGATGATTCAGTAATATCAAATATCATCACTTCTTAACTCAAATTGGGTTCGGAGTTCTTAGTTTAGTTGTATGGATCTTAGTGATGGAATATGAAATAATAAGTAATGTAACTAATTAATATATAATATAAATATATAACATTAATTATATATAATAATTCATTGGTTTATTTGATTATATCATTAACCATTTCTTCATTTTTTGTTGTGAGGAGCTTACCATGAATCCCCTAATTTCTGCTGCTTCCGTTATTGCTGCTGGATTGGCCGTAGGACTTGCTTCTATTGGACCCGGAGTCGGTCAAGGTACTGCTGCGGGCCAAGCCGTAGAAGGTATTGCTAGACAACCAGAAGCAGAGGGTAAAATACGAGGTACTTTATTGCTTAGTCTGGCTTTTATGGAAGCTTTAACAATTT